CCCGCTCTCAACCCATGAACAATATGAGTCCGAAGCTTCTTTCGTAACTCCCGGAATTTCTTCGTAGTGACTCCGTTCCATGCCTCATTTCATAGGGAAGCCCAAAGTGGCTCTATTTCATTCTATTTCACTTCCTAGCACTTCCTATCATTTAATATCCATCCCTTTGGTCTTATTTACATAAGAGATGTCATTTATAGTCTATCTCTTTCTATATATGGAAAGTCAAGAAATTCTCATCGAAACATCGAGAAATTGTGCATATAGAAAACTCTAAAGAAAGAAAAAAAGGAGACCCATGCCATGATTTTCAAATCTTTTCTACCTTTTCTACTTAGTAGTCTAAGTTTCTCGATGAGGATAATTAATTCGGTCGTTGTGGTCGGACTCTATTATGGATTTCTGACCACATTCTCCATAGGTCCCTCTTAGATCTTCTTTCTTCAATCTTGGATTAGGGAAGAAGGAGATATTCGCGACTACTGGCGGTTTCATTATGGGGCAGCTCATGATCTTCATATCGATCTATTATCCACCTCTGCATCTATTCTTTCTTAGCTAAACGGGTGGAAGATCCATCCAATTTGGTTATATCATGGACTCGAAAAGCGGATCTGAATGTGACTGAAATGCACGATCTTCACAGGTATCACTTTTCACGATACCTAAAAGATGGAATAGCGATTTTCGAACCATTTCCTATACGAGAATGGTTTCCATTACTTTGAGAAATGGATTCTATATCAAACTATAGCTATTGCATTAAAGAAGAAAAGAAACTAATAGAAGTCGAAGACGCGGAATGGTAGTGAATAGAGAGAAAGATTCTTCTGATTTTCTTGTTCCTGAAAATATTCTATCTATCTCCTAGACGCCGTAGAGAATTGAGAATTTTCATGTCTTTCAATTCTCGTACTCGTAATTGGAAAGTTACGGAAGGAGGTCCATCATTTTGCAATGAAAACAACATAAAAAACTCTGGACAATTTCGAAATCAGGCCAAGCGTCTTAATACATATGCAAAAAAATTCATTATTGGCCCACCATTGATTAGAAGATTTAGCTTGTATGAATCGCTATTGGTTTGATACGAATAATGGCAGTCGTTTCAGTATGTTAAGGATACAGATGTATCCACAATTCATTTAGAGTTACTTAATAGCCTATTTCTTATACCATATCTCTATCCCGTGAAATTCTCGAGCCGAAAGATGGATGCATATGCTGTGTTTCATTTTGCTAAACGATATCAATTAAATGGTGTATCAATTCCATAAATTGGATATAGCAATAAATAAATCAGCAAAATTCTTTTATTTTAGATAGAAGAAATGTTTCTTCTATCTAAAATAAAAGAATGTACCCTTCTATCCAAATCCAATTTGCATCGATAAAATAAATCCAAATTCCAGTAGTAGATGAATAATTGCAAATTTTTGTGTGTACGAGATTAGAATAACTTCAAAATAACTGACATAATTTTGTATTTTTCCTGATCAGAAAAATACATGAAAAAGAAAGGAGGTAGAAAAATTTTGGGATTTATGGTTAAAGAAGAAAAAGAAGAAAACAGGGGTTCTGTTGAATTTCAAGTATTCAGTTTCACCAATAAGATACGGAGACTTGCTTCACATTTGGAATTACACAAAAAAGATTTTTCATCGGAAAGAGGTCTACGAAGACTTTTGGGAAAACGTCAACGTTTGCTGGCTTATTTGGCAAAGAAAAATAGAGTACGTTATAAGAAATTAATCAGTCAGTTGGATATTCGGGAGAAGTAATTTAATCGTTCGAATTTTTTTCTTATTTTATTAGTAGTCTTATAGTAGTCTTAGATTTTTCATTTTGATGAGCCTCGTTTTGAGGAATTCATGGAATAATCCATTTTCATGGAATAATGAATTAAGGAAGAAAGGATATGAGTCTACCGCTTACAAGAAAAGATCTCATGATAGTCAATATGGGCCCTCAGCACCCATCAATGCATGGTGTTCTTCGACTGATCGTTACTCTCGATGGTGAAGATGTTATTGATTGTGAACCCATATTAGGCTATTTACACAGAGGAATGGAAAAAATCGCGGAAAACCGAACTATTATACAATACTTACCTTATGTAACACGGTGGGATTATTTAGCTACTATGTTTACAGAAGCAATAACGGTAAATGCACCAGAATTCTTGGAGAATATTCAAATACCCCAAAGAGCCAGCTATATTAGGGTAATTATGTTAGAGTTGAGCCGTATAGCTTCTCACTTGTTATGGCTTGGACCTTTTATGGCGGATCTAGGCGCACAGACCCCTTTTTTCTATATTTTTAGAGAGAGAGAATTGATATATGATCTATTTGAAGCTGCTACAGGTATGCGAATGATGCATAATTACTTTCGCATCGGAGGGGTAGCCGCCGATCTACCTTATGGATGGGTCGATAAATGTTTAGATTTCTGTGATTATTTTTTACGAGGAGTTGTTGAATATCAACAACTTATTACACGGAATCCCGTTTTTTTAGAACGAGTTGAAGGAGTCGGTTTTATTAGCGGAGAAGAAGCAGTAAATTGGGGCTTATCGGGACCGATGTTACGAGCTTCTGGAATACAATGGGATCTTCGTAAAGTTGATCCTTATGAGTCTTACAACCAATTCGATTGGAAAGTCCAATGGCAAAAAGAAGGGGATTCATTAGCTCGCTATTTAGTACGAATGGGTGAAATGAGGGAATCCATCAAAATTATTCAACAGGCTGTAGAGAAAATTCCTGGAGGCCCTTATGAGAATTTAGAAGTCCGACGCTTTAAGAAAACAAAGAATTCCGAATGGAATGATTTTGAATATCGATTTCTTGGTAAAAAACCTTCGCCCAATTTTGAATTGTCAAAGCAAGAGCTTTATGTAAGAGTGGAAGCTCCAAAAGGTGAATTAGGAATTTATCTGGTAGGAGATGATAGTCTTTTCCCCTGGAGATGGAAAATTCGTCCACCCGGTTTTATTAATTTGCAAATTCTTCCTCAACTAGTTAAAAAAATGAAATTGGCTGATATCATGACGATATTAGGTAGTATAGATATCATTATGGGGGAAGTTGATCGTTGAAATGATAATAGATAGGGTAGAGATAGAAACTATCAATTCTTTTTCGAAATCGGAATTATTAAAAGAAGTCTATGGACTGATATGGATTCTACCCATTTTGACCCTCCTACTGGGAATCACAATAGAAGTACTCGTAATTGTGTGGTTAGAAAGAGAAATATCCGCATCGATACAACAACGTATTGGTCCTGAATATGCTGGCCCCCTGGGACTGCTTCAAGCTATAGCCGATGGAACTAAGCTACTTTTTAAGGAGGATATCCTGCCATCCCGAGGAGATATTCCTTTATTTAGCATTGGACCTTCTATAGCGGTCATATCAATTTTATTAAGTTTTTTAGTTATCCCTTTGGGATATCGTTTTGTTTTAGCCGATCTTAGTATTGGTGTTTTTTTATGGATTGCCATTTCAAGTATTGCTCCTATTGGTCTTCTTATGGCAGGATATAGCTCAAATAATAAATATTCTTTTTCAGGCGGTCTACGAGCTGCTGCTCAATCTATTAGTTATGAAATACCATTAACTTTTTGTGTGCTAGCAATATCTCTACGTGTGATTCGTTAAAATAGGATCTTTTTCCTCCAAAATCCATTGAATATTTATCTTCCTTTTCTTATTCTGTATTCGGGTTGGTAAGTTAAACTAGATAGCTATATGAGTGAAACAAAACAGCTTATTAATTTGTAGTAAAAAGAAAAAATCTCATTTCCTACGTACAAGAAAAAAGTTGAAGTAAACATAAGTAGTGTAAACTCTTTACCCCAAGGTTGAGATTTTTTGATTAGTCATCATATCTTGAAGCGGGCAAGAATAAAGGATTCGCGATATGGAATTCCATTACTAGAATATTCCGAGTTATTACTATAACTTAGAATCATAAGGGGAATCCATCAAAAATTAGTGAGGGGTTAGGAACACTAAAGTACATAAAGGATTAGTAATGAGGGAATCTAAGGCATTAGAGATTTTTCCTCATAAAAGGAATCATAATAAGGACTTGAAATTGGTGGAAATGATCAAGTAGTACTTTCTTCGGATTCCGATCCAGAGTATGTTCCCTTTCACTTGTTAAAGAAATGGCTATCAAGAACGAATTAATCCTTTATTCCTTTTTTCTTTTTAAGTACCCTTCCCCGGGGAAAGAAGAATAGGACAAAAGATATGGAATGCAATACAAAAAAAAGATATTTATTTATTCTTTCCTTCCTCTATTCATATTAATACAGAATTCCTCATGAATTAATCCCTAATTCTTTTCATTTATTAATTGCTATAACGAGTGTTTTATTCCAAGATTAAGTTATTACTGAACAAAGAAAAATTTTCATTATATTATAAAGGACGAGATCAATTCGGAAGCGCTTTTTCTTATTCTAGCAGACGGAATTCCTTTGGTCTAATTTAGGACTTTCCAATCGATTTTATCTTACCTAATTCTATCTATGCCCAGGGGGATAATACCGAAACGAAACAACCCTTTCCTTTTTTCTGATCATAGAGAAGCCGTATGAAGCTAAGGTTTCATGTACGGTTTTGGAATAGCGGTGGGAACTGTGATGTTATCATCGACTATGATTATCTAACAGTTCAAGTACAGTTGATATAGTTGAAGCACAGTCAAAATATGGTTTTTTTGGATGGAATCTTTGGCGTCAGCCTATAGGTTTTCTGGTTTTTCTAATTTCTTCTTTGGCAGAATGTGAAAGATTACCCTTTGATTTACCAGAAGCAGAGGAAGAATTAGTAGCAGGTTATCAAACCGAATATTCCGGTATCAAATATGGTTTATTTTATCTTGTTTCTTACCTAAATTTATTAGTTTCCTCTTTATTTGTAACAGTTCTCTACTTAGGCGGGTGGAATTTCTCTATTCCCTATATATCCTTTTTTGAATTTTTCCAAATGAATAAAATGGTTGGAATTTTGGAAATGACAATGGGTATCTTTATTACATTAACTAAAGCTTATTTATTTCTCTTCATTTCTATCACAATAAGATGGACTTTACCCAGGATGAGAATGGATCAGTTATTAAATCTTGGATGGAAATTTCTTTTACCTATTTCCCTGGGCAATCTCTTATTAACAACTTCTTCCCAACTTGTTTCACTATAAATAAGATAATACAATAACAGTAAGAATATTTTCAACACAAAAGTTCTCTCAAACAAGAGAAAGAAACATACCTTTTTCATAGATATTTAGAATATGTTCCCTATGGTAACTGGGTTCATGAGTTATGGTCAACAAACAATACGCGCTGCAAGGTACATTGGTCAAAGTTTCATAATTACCTTATCCCACACAAATCGTTTACCTATAACGATTCACTACCCTTATGAAAAATCAATTACATCGGAGCGTTTCCGGGGGCGAATCCACTTTGAATTTGATAAATGTATTGCTTGTGAAGTATGTGTTCGCGTATGCCCGATAGATCTACCCCTTGTGGATTGGAGATTTGAAAAGGATATTAAAAGGAAACAATTGCTTAATTATAGTATTGATTTCGGAGTTTGTATATTTTGTGGTAATTGTGTTGAGTACTGCCCGACAAGCTGTTTATCAATGACTGAAGAATATGAACTTTCTACTTATGATCGTCATGAATTGAATTACAATCAAATTGCTTTGAGTCGGTTACCAATCTCCATAATGGGAGATTACACAATTCAAACAATTAGGAATTCGACTCAAAGTAAAATAGACGAAGAAAAATCTTGGAATTCAAGAACGGTTACTAATTATTAGTTACTAGGATTTTTCTAACAAAAAAGAAAAATCCAATAGTTTTTTATTAACTATAAAGAAAAACGAATAACTACTGCTTATTGCAAATTATTCCTGATTTAAAATGAGAGTAGATTTTCGTGATGTGATTTCTAACTATACAACTTATATACAAAAAAATATCCTAATCCCTTTTTCCTTCCTTGAATCTTTTAGTTTTAGTCAGTTCATGAAAAATTTTATACTATTAATTTCTTCTTATCCATAATGGATTTACCTGGACCAATACATGAGATTCTTGTGCTATTTGGGGGATTTGTTCTTCTACTAGGAGGTCTAGGAGTAGTATTACTTACCAACCCAATTTATTCTGCCTTTTCGCTGGGATTAGTTCTTGTTTGTATATCCTTATTCTATATTTTATTGAATTCCTACTTTGTAGCTGTCGCACAACTTCTTATTTATGTGGGAGCTATAAATGTTTTGATCATATTTGCCGTAATGTTCGTAAATGGCTCAGAATGGTCTAAAAATAAGAATTATTGGACTATTGGAGATGGGTTCACTTCACTCGTTTGTATAACTATTCTTTTTTCACTAATGACTACTATCCCAGATACGTCATGGTATGGAATTCTTTGGACTACAAGATCAAACCAAATAGTAGAACAGGGTCTCATAAATAACGTTCAACAAATTGGGATTCATTTAGCAACTGATTTTTATCTTCCGTTTGAACTCATTTCCATAATTCTTCTAGTTTCTTTAATAGGTGCAATTACTATGGCTCGGCAATAAGAAATACTTAGAATTAGTCAAAATTCTTAGAATTTCAAATCGAAAATAAATAACTAAAGAATCACAATTTTGATTTAGTAAAACCCATCTACTGCCAACAAATACCTTCTTTTCTCTTTTGTTGTGTAACTGTTCTATTCTAATTAATGGAATCGGTTCAATTCTTGTCCTCATATTGAAATGAATCGAGATTGATAAGGAGTTAGTTAATGATGTTTGAGCATGTACTTTTTTTTAGTGTCTATTTATTTTCGATTGGTATCTATGGATTGATCACAAGCCGAAACATGGTTAGAGCTCTAATATGTCTTGAACTTATACTGAATTCAATTAATCTAAATCTCGTAACATTTTCTGATCTATTTGATAGTCGCCAATTAAAAGGAGACATTTTCGCAATTTTTGTTATAGCCCTTGCGGCTGCTGAAGCAGCTATTGGACTATCCATTCTTTCTTCCATCCATCGTAACAAGAAATCAACTCGTATCAATCAATCTAATTTTTTGAATAATTAGACATAAAATCCTCTAAACAAAGGCGCACATATAATAATAATATCAAATATTAAGATGAATAGAAATCGAATACTATTTTCTTATTATTTTATAATATCTATTTTTTGATTAGGTTATTACATAGTATTCTTTTTTACTTATTGAATTTTTGCAATTCATTGATATTGCAATTTGAATATTGCAATAATTTATATTGAAAAGACGATAGCCAATAAATTGGCTAATTCGAATTCGTATGTACAATTCGTATAATTATGATTGTTGAAGCCAAAAATTCAAGTCTCTTGGCTCTTTTCACGCTTTCTCACAAACGGATTAAGAAATATATTGCATTATTTTATTTATTTATTTGTTGAAGTTTGGATAAACCATTGCTTCGTCTGGTGTCTACAATACATATGACTCATATAGTACTAATTTCATTTTTACCAGATCGAAAATTTTTATGTTGAAAAGGAAAATTTATAGATCCAATGTCACATTCCGTAAAAATTTATGATACATGTATAGGATGCACTCAATGTGTACGAGCTTGTCCAACAGATGTATTAGAAATGATACCCTGGGATGGGTGTAAAGCCAAGCAAATTGCTTCCGCGCCGAGAACCGAAGATTGTGTGGGTTGTAAGAGATGCGAATCTGCCTGCCCAACAGATTTTTTAAGTGTCCGCGTTTATTTAGGGCCTGAAACAACCCGCAGCATGGCTCTATCTTATTGATACGTTACAAAAAACTCCACTTGAATCGTCTGATTCCTCTTTACCGAGGAAGCCTGTGCTCGCTTATTTCGAGCACGGGCTTTTCTGGTCAAAACATATCTTCTCTTTATCACTTTATCATGAGTTATTTTCCTTGGTTAACAATACTTGTTGTTTTGCCGATATTTGCAGGTTCATTAATTTTCTTTTTACCTCATAGGGGAAACAAAATCGTTAGGTGGTATACTATATCTATTTGTTTATTAGAATTCCTTCTAATGACTTATGCATTCTGTTATCATTTCCAATTGGAGGATCCCTTAATCCAATTAAAGGAGGATTCTAAATGGATAGATGTCTTTGATTTCCACTGGAGATTGGGAATCGATGGACTTTCATTAGGATCTATTTTATTGACAGGATTTATCACTACTTTAGCTACTTTAGCAGCTTGGCCAGTTACCCGGAATTCGCGATTATTCTATTTCCTGATGCTAGCAATGTATAGTGGTCAAATAGGATTATTTTCTTCGCGAGACCTTTTACTTTTTTTTATCATGTGGGAGTTAGAATTAATTCCTGTTTACTTACTTTTATCCATGTGGGGGGGAAAGAGGCGTCTGTATTCAGCTACAAAATTTATTTTGTATACTGCAGGCGGTTCCATTTTTTTCTTAATCGGAGTTCTAGGTATGGGCTTATATGGTTCCAACGAACCAAGATTAGATTTGGAAAGATTAATTAATCGATCATACCCTGCAACATTGGAAATACTATTTTATTTTGGCTTCCTTATTGCTTATGCTGTCAAATTGCCGATTATACCCCTACATACGTGGTTACCAGATACCCATGGGGAAGCGCATTACAGTACATGTATGCTTTTAGCGGGAATCCTATTAAAGATGGGAGCATACGGATTGATTCGGATCAATATGGAATTGTTACCTCATGCCCATTATCTATTTTCCCCCTGGTTGGTAATAATAGGAGCGATGCAAATAATCTATGCAGCTTCAACTTCTCTTGGTCAACGAAATTTCAAAAAAAGAATAGCCTACTCCTCCGTATCTCACATGGGTTTCATAATTATAGGAATTGGTTCCATAACCAACATTGGACTCAATGGAGCTATTTTACAAATACTATCCCATGGATTTATTGGTGCTACACTTTTTTTCTTGGCGGGAACGGCTTGTGATAGAATGCGTCTTGTTTATCTCGAAGAACTGGGGGGGATATCTATCCCAATGCCGAAAATTTTTACCATGTTTAGTAGCTTTTCAATGGCTTCTCTTGCCTTACCAGGAATGAGCGGTTTTGTTGCAGAATTAGTAGTATTTTTTGGACTAATTACTAGTCCAAAATTTCTGTTAATACCAAAAATGCTAATTACTTTTGTAATGGCAATTGGAATGATATTAACTCCTATTTTTTTATTATCTATGTTACGCCAGATGTTCTATGGATACAAGCTATTTCATGTTCCAAACGCAAATTTGGTGGATTCTGGACCACGAGAACTCTTTCTTTTAATCTGTATCTTTTTACCAGTAATAGGAATTGGTATTTATCCAGATTTTGTTCTCTCGCTATCGGTTGACAAGGTAGAGGCTCTCTTATCCAATTATTATCCTAAATAATTTTTTTTTACTAGTCCGCTCTATATTCCATAGTGGAAAAACCAAATAATTCAGAAAAAAGTAAAAAAGTCTAATTAGATCTATCTCGAATTTTTGAGAACCCTTTGAGAAGGCGTTCAAGGGTTCTCAAATCAAACAAAAATGGAAAAACTTTCATTTCACGAAGGTTTTATGTTATGTAATCATTTAGATGGTAATGTAAATGCACCATAACTATGTAAACCTATTCCTAATAGATTGATACCAAAATAGCAGATCCAAATTATAAGAAATCCTATCGAAGCTACAAGTGCGGAATTCGTACCCTTCCAATTTGGATTTGTTCTACTATGTAAATAAATTGCGAATATGGTCCAAGTAATAAATGCCCAAGTTTCCTTAGGATCCCAATTCCAATAGGATCCCCACGCCTCATTAGCCCATACTGCTCCACAAAGAATACCTATGGTTAAAAGGGTAAACCCTAGGCTAATGACACGATAACTCCAAGAATCCAAACGCTCAATTAATTGATATTTGTAATAATTTGGAAATGAAGGAAAAGAGGTGTTTTTTAAAGCACTTCTTTTTACATAGAAATATTCAATCTCACTAAACTCACTAAAGAAAAATGTTTTATTTAAAACATTTTTTTTCTTTTCTAAAAAGAAATTGAAATTCTTTCGAAATTTAATGATTAGAAGAGCGGCGGATAATAAGGATCCGCACAAAAGAGTTGCATAGCTTAGTAACATCATACTGACATGCATCATTAACCACTGAGATTGTAGAGCAGGTACTAGTATTGTGGATTGATGCATTTCAGTTAAAAGACCCGACGTGGCAAAGCCTTGCGTTAAAATAGTACTTGGCGTAGTTATTGTGCTTAAATCATTTTTAGAGTTCTGTATCTTAGGAATCGTATGAAGAATATACAGAGCCCATGAAAGGAAGATCAATGACTCATATAAATTACTTAATGGAAAATGTCCCGAAGAAGCCCAACGAGAAACTAAGAATCCTGTTATAGAGAAAAAAGTAGCTATCATTCCTTTTTCTGACGAATCACGTAATCCCCCAAGTTCACGAACTAATAAGGTTATCAAATGAATTGTAATCACAATTGAAATGGTTGAGAAAGAGATATGAGTTAGTATATGTTCTAAAGTTGCAAATAGCATAAGGAGAAGGTCCCATTACAAAATTGGAAATTTCGAATTGAATCCATTTTCTAATCTATTGTATTCTTTTTTGAGAATGCCGCCACTCGGACTCGAACCGAGATGCTTGAGCACTGCTTCCTAAGAGCAGCGTGTCTACCAATTTCACCATGGCGGCTAACTTTAAATAATAGGGAAGTTAAAAGAATAATAGTTATTTTCTCGCAAATCGTCGAGATTGGGAGAGTCCATAGAATTTAGGAACATTAGAATCTTCATTAAAATGGACTTCGTTTGGTAGTATCATTGGGGATTTTTTTAACAATAAACTCTTGCTTTGCCCAATAGAAACAAAGCTTGAAAGAGTTGGAACTGTTTTTTCTCAGTTGCAATATAGAACTCATTTTTTTTCTAATTAGTTTCTCATTGAAATAAAAAAAAATCTTTCAATCTATCCATTAGAATTTCTATAATTTCATCATTAAATACAAAGAATTTTGGATTTTAGCAAAATTTCTAGAATGAAAGCCTTTATGCCCTTATTAATATGATTTACCAAGCCTAAACCTATTTTTTTGTGGATTTTTGATAAGATAGGTAGAAGTTGTAAGTCCTATTGCAAGAATACTCTACTTTTCATAATAGAATCCTCATAATAAAATATGAGGATTCTATTATGAAAAGTTCGTTGATAGGAAAAGAATACTTAGGACACAGTATACCAAAAACTTTTGTTCTATATATCAGAGGGGTTAGTTCTAAGAATATTGTACCGAGGAATTCGACACATAAAAGTACATTCATTAATTAATCCGAATTATTCATATTAAATAATTGGAATTTCTTTGGGATAGGTCAATTCAGATTATTCCAAAACCAGATTATTTGTTTGTTTGTTGCCCAGAAAAACCCTTTGGTTTTGGATGCTCGCTGCCGCTGGAAAATGATCTTGATTTTGCTAAAGAATAAGATTGTACTATGGAAAAATAAGTCTTTTTCTTCCAAAGATTTTTACGAATACGCTTTTTTGACATCGAAGTACGTTTTTTTGGAACTGCCATTCAAAAAGGAGATTACTTTTTTCTAGTTGTATGTGAAAGACATCTATTGCCGCAAATCAATTCTTCTTTCTGTTTTTTCTTAGTATTTATACTTAGATACTGAAGATACTGAACTGAAATTCTGAATTCTTTTTTACTTTATTTTCTCTAATGCGGATAAGACAAGAATTTTTTAGCATATTTTTCATATATATTTTATACTTTGTTTTAATAATATAGAATATATACAAAGGTTTTCTATTTAAATCAATTTATATATTAAGTATACTCCATATATAGATCTACGGCCTATCCCCCATATAAGATGGGGGGATAAAAGGAAGGGAAAATTCAAATAGTTAATTAAGTTCAGAATGGTATTCCATAATGGAATTCCAATCAAAACAAAAAAAAAATACTTAGTCTCTTAAACAAGACATTCTAAAACTTAGGTAATTCTAGTCATTAGGATTTCAGTTCTATATGAAGTAAGGAATATTCGATAATTTCCTATAAACATAGGTTTTCATTGGAATTCAATCAATCAGTTACGAAACATGAGAGCTGCTTCATCTTCATTTTAATAGAAAGAAATACAAAAATGAATAGAAAGTAAAATGATTCAATCCTTTTTTGTATTTTAACAAATATCCTTCTTTAGGTAATAACTAGGTAACAAAGTTAGTTAATTAACTTTTTGAATTTAACCAAGTAAACCCATTCTGAATTTTTGATTATTTCAATGAGAGAAATTTGGAAAAATTCAGAATTCCAGTATTTTGTCTTATTCTTATTTTTTTGAATTCCTTCAGAAAGAGATAAGAATTGGTTTGGTGAATCGGAAACAATTTTATTTTTTAGAAAAATTTCAAGTAAAAATTGCAATTTCTTTTCTTATGGAACATACATATCAATATGCATGGGTAATCCCTCTTCTCCCACTTCCAGTTATTATGTCAATGGGGTTTGGACTTATTCTTATTCCGACAGCAACAAAAAATCTTCGTCGCATATGGGCTTTTCCTTGTGTTTTACTCTTAAGTATAGCTATGGTATTCTCAGTTCACCTATCTATTCAACAAATAAATGGAAGTTCTATCTATCAATATCTATGGTCTTGGACCGTCAATAATGATTTTTCCTTAGAATTTGGATACTTGATCGACCCGCTTACTTCTATTATGTTAATACTAATTACTACTGTAGGAATCCTCGTTCTTATTTATAGTGACGATTATATGTCTCACGATGAAGGATATTTGAGATTTTTTGTTTATATAAGTTTTTTCAATACTTCCATGTTGGGATTGGTTACTAGTTCCAATTTGATACAAATTTATTTTTTTTGGGAACTTGTGGGAATGTGTTCCTATTTATTGATAGGCTTTTGGTTTACACGGCCAATTGCAGCGAGTGCTTGTCAAAAAGCTTTTGTAACTAATCGTGTAGGGGATTTTGGTCTGTTATTAGGAATTTTAGGTTTTTTTTGGATAACAGGTAGTTTAGAGTTTCGGGATTTGTTCAAAATAGCTAATAACTGGATTCCTAATAATGGGATTAATTCCTTACTTACTACTTTGTGTGCTTTTTTATTATTCCTTGGTGCAGTTGCGAAATCTGCACAATTCCCTCTTCACGTATGGTTACCCGATGCTATGGAAGGACCCACTCCCATTTCGGCTCTTATACACGCAGCAACTATGGTTGCTGCGGGGATTTTTCTTCTAGCTCGACTTCTTCCTCTTTTCATATCCCTACCTTTAATAATGAGTTTCATTTCTTTAGTAGGTACAATAACACTCTTCTTAGGAGCTACTTTAGCTCTTGCTCAGAGAGATATTAAAAGAAGCTTAGCCTATTCTACAATGTCTCAATTGGGTTATATGATGTTAGCTCTAGGTATAGGTTCTTATCAAGCTGCTTTATTCCATTTGATCACTCATGCTTATTCGAAAGCTTTATTGTTCTTGGGATCCGGATCCATTATTCATTCAATGGAACCTCTTGTTGGATATTCACCAGATAAAAGTCAGAATATGGTTCTTATGGGTGGTTTAAGAAAATACGTTCCAATTACAAGAACTACTTTTTTATGGGGTACGCTTTCTCTTTGTGGTATTCCACCTCTTGCTTGCTTCTGGTCCAAAGATGAAATCCTTAGTAATAGTTGGTTGTATTCACCCTTTTTTGGAATAATAGCCTCTTTTACTGCAGGATTAACTGCGTTTTATATGTTTCGGATATATTTACTTACTTTTGATGGGTACCTGCGTGTTCATTTTCAAAATTACAGTAGCACTAAAGAGGGTTCGTTGTATTCAATATCCTTATGGGGAAAAAGGATACCCAAAGGAGTGAATAGAGATTTCATTTTATCAACAACGAAGAGTGGAGTTTCTTTTTTTTCACAAAATATATCCAAAATTCATGGTAATACAAGAAATAGGATAGGGTCCTTTAGTACTTCCTTTGGGGCTAAAAACACTTTTGTCTATCCTCATGAAACGGGAAATACTATGCTATTCCCTCTTTTTATATTACTGCTTTTTACTTTGTTCATTGGATCCATAGGAATCCATTTTGATAATGGAGTAATGGATAATGGAATAGCGGAGTTAACCATATTATCAAAGTGGTTAACTCCCTCAATAAACTTTTTCCAGGAAAGTTCTAATTCTTCCATAAATTCATATGAATTTATCACTAATGCAATTTCTTCTGTAAGTCTAGCTATGTTTGGTCTATCCATAGCATATATCTTCTATGGATCCGCTTATTCCTTTTTTCAGAATTTGGATTTAATAAATTCTCTTGTAAAAGAGAGTCCGAAAAAGTTTTTTTCGGATCAAGTAAAAAAAAAGATATACAGTTGGTCATATAATCGTGGTTATATAGATATTTTCTATACTAGGGTCTTTACCCTGGGTATAAGAGGATTAACTGAACTAACGCAGTTTTTCGATAAGGGTGTCATTGATGGAATTACCAATGGAGTAGGTCTTGCTGGTTTTTGTATAGGAGAAGAAATTAAATATGTAGGGGGAGGGCGAATATCGTCTTATTTATTCTATTTTTTATGTTATGTATCCGTGTTCTTATTCTTTTTTCTTTCTTAACTTAAGGAATTCCCCCGTCTCCTGCCTAAAGAGCCCCCTTATTCCCCTTCCTATCTTCTTCCCCCATCTCTCCCCCTTTTCTACCATCTCTCTCTTTTTCTTTTTTCTATATCTCTCTCTTTTTCTTTTTTCTATCTCCCTCATTGTATAATAGTTCGGTTTTCCGCGATTTTTTCCATTCCTCTGTGTAAATAGCCTAATATGGGTTCACAATCAATAA